GATTGACAGAGATTAGTCATATCTACCGTATTGGTAAGGTTAAGCTTCCCCCAAAGATGAGACTAGGAAAGTGGAATGCCCATTTCTCTCTTGTACATACGAAGTCAAAGCCCGTCCCACCTTTCTCTTATGTGCGATGCCTTCTATCCTGCGAGAAGGGTGACCTGGAAGCACTCTTTTTATCCCTCATATATATGTATATGTAATGGGTGGAATTAAATATATGGAGGGGTGAGCGAAGCGAACAGGCTCAAAATCACGATCTATTCCTTTTGAAAATCCTGCTGCAGTGTTTTGACCTTGTAGTTCTTGTGATGACATGCTAGGTGCTTAAGCAAGAGAATTCCATCGAATCTAGAGAAGTTGTGGAAGTAAATAGTGAAAGTTGATTGTTCTTGTCGAACTATCGTTGATATCCTTAATACCAAGTCATAAAGTACCTTACCTTTCTTCAAAGGAATCCAAGATTATAGAGTAGTCTTCACTGAAGTAGGTATCAATCATAATATCATTGATCTCTTCACCTGGGCGAACCATCATGAGACCAGCAGCATAAGGAATATGAACCTCATTTTTTATGAGAGTCTCCATATCGGCAACAATGAAGGGGTTCAGCTCAGTGCGAGATTGTTTGAGTGCTGTGATATGGGTTGGATAGCTACGATTACTATGTCGGATCTCCTTAGCTGTTATTGGTTCGGTCTCGGTCTCGTAATAAGCATCAATGATTTCAGAAAGTATTCTTAGGCTCTCCTTAGCTGTTATTGGTTGCCAATCTTTCTTTGTTCCGTCCATATAGACTCGGATCATGATTTTCAGGATATGTTCTCCTTCGTAGATCTCAGCATAATGTTTAAGAATTTTCACGATTTGACCATAGACAATTTCCTTCGGTATGCTCTTGTCATCCAGATCAGTCAAGGGGATAGCTGGACCTAGCGTAAATGGGACCTCCACTTTGAAAGATCGCAACATGGTAAAGGTAATTGTGAACTTAGCGTAACCTAATATGGCTGGGTAAGCAAACTGGTTTAAGAGATCAAAGATCGCATTAGTGAGTCTTTTTCTGTTTACCAGATGGCTTTGTATGAGAGAATCAGTACACGCAACTACATCAACCAAGATAGGGCAAGAGTCATTTCGTAGCAGTGGAAAGGTTTGTTCTTCGATGACCCTTAGGTCAGAAATAGCAGCATTTAACATTTTTTGAAAATCCGCTCTTCTCTTATAGAAGATGCAGCAAAGAAAGAGGATGTTTTTTGGTTTATGTCGTCCAAAGAAAGGGCTTCCCTATCAGCACAAAGAAGAAATTCAATAAGAGAGGATTGGATTTCATCAAGAAAAGACAAAAACCGCATTGAGTGGGGCCTGCCCTTACAGAGCTTCTCTATCAAGAGCTGCTAGTTGGTGGTTGAGGAGTAATAGGTTCCGCATAAGCTACATTTCGTGGGGGAGGCACCTATCCAGTACTTCCGAACTCGTCTTTCATCTACAGACATTGGGTCGCTAAAGCCAATAGTTCGGTGTCCGGGCAACAGCCACTCATCTTCGGCTGAAGCCTATGCTTTCAGTTCAGCTCCGTTCCTCGGAGTACCCACCTCGTCGAAGGCTGACCCATTGAGACTAAACGGAGACCAAACTCACAAAGAGAGACATGGAAGAATGCGGCCTAGATTAAGGGGAGGTTTGAAGACGCTCGACCGTCCCGATAGGGAGAGGAGGGAAGAATGCTGGTCACGAACCAGAAGAATCATAATTACTTATAATGAGACGAAGGACTAGACCAGACCACGCAATCGAGTGAATGGGCAAAGCAAAGCCAGGTGCTCTTATCAAAGCCCTGACTCTAACAAGCAAGGAGGAGAGAGTCGACCGATAGCTTTAGGGTTGTATTGAGCTTAGTTTCACACTAAGGCTAAGAGTAAAGGAGAGGTAGGAAGTCACTCGACAGCAGTTAGCGGTTAGCTCTAAGACGGCATTTGCCCCCAGCCATTAAATCTCTCTCAATTATGCTCTAGCACTTTCAGCCTATCCTTCTTAACCTACTATAGTCTTAGTGAGTAGCCTATTGAAGCGGGTATAAGATACGAAGAACGATGTATATCATATATGAGGAACGAAGTAACTCGACTGTAAAGGCCTTATAACGTAATGGGTTGCTCGAACGAAGTGAGAGGAGAGGAAGTCACTCGAGCTAAGGAATATTCTGAATTAAGCCCGTAGGCCCTATTAAGTAAGAAAGAAGTAAGGACTTTGCCCGGCCCTAGACTAAGCCTAAGCTTTGAATAGAATTTATTACAGCTTTTTCATCGCTGTGAGCGAAGAATATCAAGTCATTCAACCAGCTACGGCCCCAAGCTATAGGATGAATTAATCTTTCATATTCATTGCTGTAACTAAATCCTATAGATTGAGTTCATTGCCCAAGACTAAGAACACTATCCCGAAGGGGTCTTTTCGCTCACCTTAGGGTTCATATATCTCTTTCTTTCTTTTGTGA